GAGGAGTTACTCGGAACGCTGCCAAGATATCAGTATCTTTGGTTTCGTACTCAGGAGTATAATAAGTAAGTTTGTAATCTTTAACCCCTGCTTTAAACCCAACACTTGCTTTAGTCTCTGTTTGTGGTGACATAAGCCCCTTTCTACAACTTATGAATTAAGAATTGTCAAAAGAACAAGATCTACTCGAGATGGATTTTCAATGGAGTAAAAATCTTTCATTTCCAAAAAAATCAATTAGGATTTTTAATTGTTATGTTAACATGTCATTTGGAGGTTTTTTGAGTGTATTTGATGCACCAAATACACCCTTATTATATGCTCTTTGATATATATAGTGCAAGCGAATCTTGTTTTGCAAATTGATAAATTTCTAATAAGATTTTTCTTAGAGAATCTATTTCTTAATTTGAAATCAAAATATTTCAATACGCATTTCTCTCTTGACACTTCTCTCTTGACAGTGATATGTTTTTTATATGTAAATCCTAGAAAATAAGCATAATTCATCTACGAAAGAATTTAAAAACAGAAATCTATATGAAAAAAGAAAGAAACATTGACTGAACCTAAGAATGAACTCATTGAAATTGAATGAATAAAAGATTGAATAAGATTCAATCGCTTAGATCGTTAACTAAATAAGAAGTTATTTCCTTTTTATTTTTTATTGAATTAATTGATCAGCTTGCTATCGAATATTGCTTTTTGCTTTGGTACTATAAAAGAAACTGCAAAATATTTCATTTTTTTTATAATTATGAATCCTACTAATTCTAATCCTGTGGTTTCCACACAAAATATCGGGCATATTGTTCAAATTATTGGCCCAGTACTCGATATTGTCTTTCCTCCGGGCAAAATGCCTAATATTTATAATGCTTTGGTAGTTAAAGGTCCATATAGGGTTGGTCAACAGATTAATGTTACTTGTGAGGTGCAACAATTATTAGGAAATAATCGAGTTAGAGCTGTAGCTATGAGTGCTACAGATGGTTTAACGAGAGGAATGGAAGTGATTGATACAGGGGCTGCTCTAAGTGTTCCAGTTGGTGAAGCAACCCTCGGACGAATTTTCAACGTTCTTGGAGAGCCTGTTGATAATTTAGGCCCTTTAGACATTAGTAAAACATCTCCTATTCATAGATCTGCACCCGCCTTTGTAGAATTAGATACAAGATTATCAATCTTTGAAACAGGTATTAAAGTAGTAGATCTTTTAGCTCCTTACCGCCGTGGAGGAAAAATAGGATTATTCGGGGGAGCTGGAGTAGGTAAAACAGTACTGATCATGGAATTGATCAACAACATTGCTAAAGCTCACGGAGGTGTATCCGTATTTGGTGGAGTAGGGGAACGTACTCGTGAGGGAAATGATCTTTATATTGAAATGAAAGAATCCGGAGTGATTAATGAAAAAAATCTTTCCGAATCAAAAGTAGCTCTAGTCTATGGTCAAATGAATGAACCTCCGGGAGCTCGTATGAGAGTTGGTTTAACTGCCCTGACTATGGCAGAATATTTTCGAGATGTTAATAAACAAGATGTGCTTCTATTCATCGATAATATCTTTCGTTTCGTCCAAGCAGGATCAGAGGTATCCGCTTTATTAGGTAGAATGCCTTCCGCAGTTGGTTATCAACCCACCCTTAGCACAGAAATGGGTTCTTTGCAAGAAAGAATTACTTCTACGAAAAAGGGAGCTATAACTTCAATCCAAGCAGTTTACGTACCTGCGGATGACTTGACTGATCCTGCTCCTGCTACAACATTTGCACATTTAGATGCTACTACCGTACTATCAAGACCATTAGCTGCCAAAGGTATTTATCCAGCAGTGAATCCTTTAGATTCAACGTCAACTATGTTACAACCAAAGATTGTTGGCAAGGAACATTATGAAACTGCGCAAAGAGTTAAGCAAACTTCACAACGTTACAAAGAACTTCAGGACATTATAGCAATTCTCGGATTGGATGAATTATCCGAGGAGGATCGTTTAACTGTAGCAAGAGCACGAAAAATTGAGCGTTTCTTATCACAACCCTTCTTCGTGGCAGAAGTCTTTACTGGTTCTCCAGGAAAATATGTTGGTCTTGCAGAAACTATTAGGGGATTTCAACTGATCCTTTCTGGAGAATTAGACGCTTTGCCCGAGCAAGCTTTTTATTTGGTGGGTAACATCGATGAAGCTACCGCGAAAGCTATCAATTTAGAAGTGAAGTAGAGAGCAATTTGAAGAAATGACCTTAAAACTTTGTGTACTGACTCCTAATCGAATTATTTTGGATTCAGAAGTAAAAGAAATCATTTTATCTACAAATAGTGGTCAAATTGGTGTATTACCAAATCACACTCCTATTGCCACAGCTTTGGATATAGGTCTTTTGAGAATACGCATCAACGACCAATGGTTAAGGGTGGCTCTAATGGGTGGTTTTGCCAGAATAGGAAATAATGAAATCATCATTTTAGGAAATGATGCAGAGATAAGTACTGACATTGATCCGCAAGAAGCTCAAGAAGCTCTTGAAATAGCTGAAGCTAACTTGAGGAAAGCTAAGGGTAAGAGACAACTGATTGAAGCGAATCTAGCTCTTAGACGAGCTAGGACACGAGTAGAGGCTGTTAATGTTATTTCTTAACATTCTTTTTTATTAGTCAATACATCAAATAAATCCAAATAAGTTTTATAAAAGTTTTTTTGATACTATCTTCTTGAAATTGAAAAAAATAACTTTGAATCAGATACAAGGAAAAGATCCATTAAATAGAAAAACTTATTAGATATTAACCCTGGTATCTAATAAGTTCTACCTACTATTGGATTTGAACCAATGACTCCTGCCGTATGAAAGCAATACTCTGACCACTGAGTTAAGTAGGTAATTCAAAACAAAAAAGAAAATTCTATCACTTTTCTAGTTCTAATTATAGAAAGAATATTCTTTCTAAGCAATACCAATCTGTTAACAGTAAATAGATCAGAGATTTATCATATGGATTAGGATATGGATTAGGCTTGACAAAAAATCTTTTTTGTATTAAGATTTTTTGTACAAGGGCTATAGCTCAGTTGGTAGAGCGCCTCGTTTACACGTGCGCCAATGTTTTTTAAAGAAGCATGCAATGAACATGATTAGTCTTATTCAAAAATCAATGTCTTACTCCATATATTGAAAATAAGGGAGAACAATAGCCTGACAAATAGTCGGTTTAGTATGATTTTGATGTGATTTTCGATACAAAATCTAATAAAACCACTCATTGATTTGTTAATTGATAAGGTTAATAGCTAAATCTATTCAATGTTAGGCATTATGAGTATAAGGATCTCAAAAAAACTCTTTTCGTCCTATGAACTTTAAGGTGTATAAAGTCTCATAATTCGACTCTTACATACAGCGGAACGATAGAGATTCTATTTATTTCAAATTAGGTGAAATAGGCCGAAGGCAGACCTAAGTCAAGGTAACCCTTCTTTGAAAAACTTTGGTATTGCTCTTAGATCATGACATAATGAATCAGAGTACATGGAACCATCTTTTTATCTTCATTTTTCCCATAATGAAATAATATGGTGGATTAACTGATTTTCTTTTAGTTAATGAAAGAGCCCAATGCAACAAACTGCATGTTGGGTCTTTGAAACAGTTCGAATCATTTCGATAAGAAATTCAGTTTGATCTCTTTTACCGAGAAGGTCTACGGTTCGAGTCCGTATAGCCCTAATCCATTTCATTTTTCAAGACTTTTTTTTGAAAGAGTTTTCAAAATAGAAAGATATGAAAGAAAAAATAGAACTCTCTTTCAAAATATCTTAAAAGATATTAAGATAAGAATAGTATCCCGAATAAACTAATTATTTAATATAATAGAGTTTCTTAAATTCTATGTAAATTTTTATATTCTTACATAGTCTTTTACTATGTAATTTTTTTGTAATTTTTTAATTAAGATATTTTTGTATTTATTCTATCTTATGGAATAAAAGATAGAACTATAAAAACTTATGAAATAAAAGTATAGAACTATAAAAAAAAAAGAGAAGGTGAAACCAAAGAAGAGAAGATTTTCTCTTCTGTCTAAGAAGATCTTATGTTTACACCATATCTAACTAAAATGTAAGTTCAAAAGGAAATCAGGATTCCTTGAATCAAATAGAATCTTTAAACGAGACATGTCACAAATAAAGTCAATTCATAAAAATATATCCTTCTTTTACTGAACTTCTGGATGAATTAACAATGGCAATTCGAGTCAAATAATTCAGTATATTTTCATTTTATACGAAGGAGTACATTTATGTTTCTGCTTCATGAATATGATATTTTCTGGGCATTTCTCATAATATCAAGCCTTTTTCCTATCTTAGCATTTTTGATTTCAGGAGTTTTAGCTCCGATTCGTGAAGGACCTGAAAAGTTTTCTAGTTATGAATCAGGTATAGAACCTATGGGAGATGCTTGGTTACAATTCCGAATTCGTTATTATATGTTTGCTCTTGTTTTTGTTGTTTTTGATGTTGAAACAGTCTTTCTTTTTCCGTGGGCAATGAGCTTCGATGTATTAGGTGTATCTTTATTTATCGAAGCTTTTATTTTCGTTCTTATCCTAATTGGTGGTTCAGTTTACGCATGGCGAAAAGGAGCATTAGAATGGTCTTAACTAAATATTCAGAAAAACGGAAAAAAAAACAAGGACAAAATCCTAATAAGACAGTTATGAATTTGATTGACTTTTCGTTACTTGATCAAACAACCTCCAATTCAGTTATTTCAACTACATCAAATGATCTTTCAAATTGGTCAAGACTTTCCAGTTTATGGCCTCTTTTATATGGTACTAGCTGTTGTTTCATTGAATTTGCTTCATTAATAGGTTCGCGATTTGATTTTGATCGTTATGGATTGGTACCAAGATCAAGTCCTAGGCAAGCGGACCTTATTTTAACAGCTGGCACTGTAACAATGAAAATGGCTCCTTCTTTAGTGCGATTATATGAACAAATGCCTGAACCAAAATACGTCATTGCTATGGGAGCTTGTACTATTACAGGGGGAATGTTCAGTACTGATTCTTATACTACTGTTCGGGGAGTTGATAAGCTAATTCCTGTGGATGTTTATTTACCGGGATGCCCGCCTAAACCAGAGGCAGTTATAGATGCTATAACAAAACTTCGTAAAAAGATATCTCGAGAAATAGTTGAAGATAGAACTAGATCTCAAGAAGAAAATCGATGTTTTACTACTAATCATAAATTTCATGTTCAACGTAGTAATCATACTGGAAATTACGATCAGGGATTTCTAAATCCATCACAATCTATTTCAGAGATATCTTCTAAAATAAAATCTAAAGATTCAGTATTTTCTTACAGTTAATTAGGTAAGGTTATTTTTTTAAGAATTAAGAAAGAGCAAGTCAATCTTTACTTTCCAATTTTATGGTAAAATACTTATACAAATTTGAGAGAGATCAATAGAATGGAGAAGGATCCTTTGCAAAATGATTTATCTGATTGGCTAGTCAATAATGAATTGGTTCATAGATCTTTAGGCTTTGATTCTCGAGGAATACAAACCTTACAAATAAAGGTCGAGGATTGGGACTCCATTGCTGTTATTTTATATGTATATGGTTACAATTATTTACGCTCTCAGTGTGTTTATGATGTAGCACCAGGGGGGTTTTTAGGTAGCGTATATCATCTTACAAGAATACAATATGAGAATAATCCAGAAGAAGTATGTATAAAAGTATTTGTGTCAAGGAATAATCCTAAAATTCCGTCTGTTTTCTGGATTTGGAGAAGTGCTGATTTTCAAGAACGCGAATCTTATGATATATTGGGAATCGCTTATGATAATCATCCACGCCTTAAACGTATTTTAATGCCTGAAAGTTGGATAGGCTGGCCCTTGCGTAAGGACTATATTACTCCAGATTTCTATGAAATACAAGATGCCCTTTGAATGATAAGAAATTAATGTTCACTTATTATGACATGACTTCAAATTTCATTATTCAAGTCAATGAATATTTTGAAATTCTATTTTACATGAAATAAACAAAGTAACTGCTAGATTCTTATTCGCATCAATAGATAAAAAAAAGTCTTTAGATTTTTTTATTTGGAGGAGAAAGAAATAGGATATTCATGTATTTTCTATTAACTGAAGATTTTAGAATTGCACCTCAGAAAAGAAGGTAAGCAAGAAAGAAACAGAATAAATAAAAAAATAAATATGAAATTCAGGAATAAAAAGAAGGTATCAAATTTTAAAATGCATTTTGTCTATCTATTTTTATCTTAGAACTCTTTATCTAAAACTAAAGAGTTCTTTTTTTAATTTCGATAAAAAATATTATTATTATCTTTTTAATATGATGTTTCTATATATCTATATTCTATAGATATAATAGAATATAGAAAAGATGAAAAAACATTATATGAGAATATGAATATATTCATAATATTAATATTATGAATTAAATAAATAATCGAGTTTATATACTAATCCATATATATAGATGTATATATGTATATTCTTATTAATTCTTACCCACCCAATTTATTTTTGTCTTGCCGGGAACCAGTTTTGAACTGGTGACACGAGGATTTTCAGTCCTCTGCTCTACCGACTGAGCTATCCCGACTATTTCTTGTGGATCACTCGAGTAGAATACTCGTACCTATGCCCTTGTATTTACGTCAATTAAATAAAGGAACTCAAATAAAATTAAAATAAAAATTTATTCAAAAAAATTGAATAATCAATGTTTAAGATAATTATATGATTGGTAATTATTTCATTATAGAAGAATGATTCTTTGCATATGCTTAGGATCTTTTCATATGCTTATATTTCTATTATTTTGCATAATAAACATTTTTTTTTCAGATCTATTTGCGAAATGATAAAATAGAACGAATTAAAAAGAAAAGATAGTGAATTTTATTTGAATTTTTCATCAAAATAAAGAAGAAATATTTTGAAAATCAAATGGGCTTTTTATTGGGGATAGAGGGACTTGAACCCTCATGATTTAAAAAATCGACGGATTTTCCTCTTACTATAAATTTCATTGTTGTCGATATTGACATGTAGAATGGACTCTCTCTTTATTCTCGTTTGATTTATCATCATTTTTTCAATCTAACAAACTCTATAATGAATAAAATAAATAGAATAAATTTATTATTAAAATTTGAGTTTTTTTCTCATTCAATTTCATATTTGAATCAATTCACCATAAATAATTCATAATTTATGGAATTCATCGAAATTCCTGAATTTGCTATTCCATAATCATTGTTAATTTATTTATTGACATAGATAATATGATTTGATTGTTATTATGATTAATAATTTGATTAATTATTATATATACGTACGTCTTTGTTTGGTATAGACGGCTATCCTTTCTCTTATTTCGATAGAGAAATTTTAGTATTGCAACATAATAAATTCTATTCGTTAGAAAAGCTTCCATCGAGTCTCTGCACCTATCTTTATAGATAAGAAATATTTTATTTCTTATCTGAAATAAGAAATATTTCATATATTTCTTTTTCTCAAAAAGAAGATTTGGCTCAGGATTGCCCATTTTTAATTCCAGGGTTTCTCTGAATTTGGAAGTTAACACTTAGCAAGTTTCCATACCAAGGCTCAATCCAATGCAAGTCCGTAGCGTCTACCAATTTCGCCATATCCCCTTTTCTTTCTCCTTTTTTTGAGACTGAAATGCAATTTTCATTTTTATCCATTTCTCTACTATAATTATTATTTCTTTTCCATTTATTAATTTTTTTTTTTAGTTTAATTTAGTCATAAATAATTTTATTAATTAATTATTGATTTTCAACAGTCTAAAGTTCTATCATTTATTATTAAATAATCGAAAGTTCTACATTTATCTTTTTTTTTTTTTTTCAATTTATTCATTTTTTTTTCAAATGAAACTCAAAAATTGATTGAATCGAATCTCAGATTGTATCTTTATCTATTCTTCTTTATTTTTTTATTTTTTATTAAGACCAATCTTTTCAAATTTTATATAACATATTTTAATATATGTTAGATATAGAATCTTCAGTTGAATTTCATTATATTTAAACATATGATAAACATATCATAGTGAATAAACTATTTACTATTTTTTCTTGAAAAAGGGGATTTCAAACTAAAAAGCTATGAATTATATAGTTTAACTTACCATATGAAAAGAATATCGAAATTCAAAATTCAGATCTGAGATTTTTTGAATTTCGACAGTTTTTTTCTTATGTGAGCCCACTTAGCTCAGAGGTTAGAGCATCGCATTTGTAATGCGATGGTCATCGGTTCAACTCCGATAGCGGGCTTTTTTCTTTTCTATAGATTCTCTATAATTGAAAATTTTTCAGTTTAAAAAAAAAAAAATACTGAAAGAATATTTTTGATCCTTTGTCTTAACAAATAAGACAGCTATATATTATAATATAATCGATTTTTGTTTATTTTGATTTTGAATCGAAACTAAGATCTATTTTCAAACTAAGGTTGGTTTAATATAAAAAAACTAATATTCTATTTTTAATTTAATAGAATTGGAATTAAAAAAAAAAAAAAAAGAAACAAAAAATCTACGAATTCAACCTAATCCTATTTTAGTGTGGAGATTATATCATATGTATATATATTCAATATATAAATGAAATAAAAAAATGATATATGTCTTAATTGATACGATTTTGATTACTTAATCTTTACTTGGGATAGATAAAATATATGAATGAAAAAAAAACAGAACAGAGATCTATCTTAGAATTGAAAGAGTTTTGATTCCTTCATTTGAATTCAATTCGAAAAATGGATGCCTTATAGAATATTCTATTTTAGTTACTTCCAGAATCAAAATGAATATGCAATTAATCATTGCAGCCATAAATTGGGATCAGCTTTTTTATCTGTCTATTCTGATCTTCCTCTTCCAATGAGTGCAAACCTTTTTTTTCGAAAATAGCTAATTCGTTAAGTTAATAGGACAGGAAAAACCCATTAATAGGAGAAAAAATCCATTAATAGAATCCATTCAAAAAAAAATTCTAATAAGATTCCAACAAAGAAAACGTATTTTATTTAAATTTCAAAGAAAAAGAGAGAAACTTTTTATGTCAACTATTAAAAAACTTCTTAGAAACATAATTACAGCTACGAATCTTGTTGAAAAAATTTGGCGAAGAAGCCTTGTATATCGGAATACTAAGATTATGAATTATGGTCCTCATTCTAGACCAAATTCTCAGCGAGACTGCCTGAATTCCATAAAAAGACTTGATGATTCATTTGAAGATGAATCAGATTGGGATGAAAATCCATCTTAAGATTAATCAGATTCAGATGAAAACATAAATAAACGATGTTCCCAGATTGCTACTGCTTGTAGCAATCCTTATTTTGAGAAGAATCAAATAAAAAAAATCCGCGACCTAAAAAAAAATCCGCGACCTAATTGGATTCTTTCTTCTCAAATCAAATATGGCGATCACGAGATTATTTCAGGTCGAGATATTATCAATTTTCTTATTCTAATTGATAACAAACTTGGTCAATTCAATTGATTCTTCCTATACACTAGGAATCCTTTTGTATAGGATACAAAAGAATTTTTTGGTATCCTAAATATAGGATACTTAAATTGTTGAATTGAAAAAAATGGTTCCTTTTTTGATTTTTTGAAGTCAAATTATATCAGAGGAAAAGAAATTATGAATGTTATATCATGTTCCATTAGAACATATAATGTGTTATTTGAGATATCTGCTGTAGAAGTAGGTCAACATCTCTATTGGGAAATAGGAGGTTTACAAATCCATGGCCAAGTACTTATCACTTCTTGGATTGTAATTGCAATCTTGTTAGTGTCAGTCATCATAGCTGTTCGGAATCCACAAACCATTCCGACTGATGGTCAGAATTTCTTTGAATATATTCTTGAATTTATTCGGGACTTAAGCAAAACTCAGATTGGAGATGAATACGGTCCTTGGGTTCCCTTTATAGGAACTATGTTCTTATTTATTTTCGTTTCTAATTGGTCAGGTGCTCTTTTCCCTTGGAAAATCATAGAGTTACCTCATGGGGAGTTAGCCGCCCCCACGAATGATATAAATACAACGGTTGCTTTAGCTTTACTCACGTCAGTGGCATATTTTTATGCGGGTCTTAGCAAAAAAGGATTGAGTTATTTTGAGAAATATATTAAGCCAACTCCAATCCTTTTACCTATTAATATTCTAGAAGATTTCACAAAACCTTTATCTCTGAGTTTTCGACTTTTTGGAAATATATTAGCTGATGAATTGGTAGTTGTTGTTCTTGTTTCTTTAGTCCCTTTAGTAATTCCTATACCTGTCATGTTGCTTGGATTATTTACAAGCGGTATTCAAGCTCTTATTTTTGCAACCTTAGCAGCAGCTTATATAGGAGAATCCATGGAGGATCATCATTGACTAGTTTTCGTTAAAATAATCTTTTTTTTAGCTTATTTCAATTCCTATATGATTCAAGAAAATCTGCTTGCTGATCGAAATTGAGAATATATTATATAGAATAGAAAAATATAGGAAGATAGAGCACGATTTAAACATAGGAGAGAGAAGGAATGGACGATATTATCGAATTCGAATTTATAAAGGTTACGCTAAAAGTATGAGATTCTTAAAAGTCCAATCATTATGTGTTTTGAAGAATTTTTATGGTAAGTCTCAATATGGACTGTTTTTGGAAAAACTGCATCTCTATGCAATATGAGATGTTCACTAGCTAAATAACACTATGAATATCACTAAGTAATATATACTTATTATATATACTTCTTAATATATTTATATATTAAATAATATTAAATATGCATTTTATTCCTAAAAAATAGATTAGGATATAAGGAATCTGTTTGTTCTGTGATTTTATATTCAATAAAAAAAAAGATGAACTAAAGGATCTCGAAGGAAGAGTAAAAAGAAACAATTAAATGAGAGAGTGGTTAGAAAGATATAGAAAAATTCAAACTTTATTTTATTATATTAATAAAATTCCATCAGAAATAGAAAAGAAAAAGGAAATATCAAAAAAGTTCTGACAATTAAAAAATATTATTTATTTCAATTCGTAATTTTTAGTTATTTCGGCTAATAGATTTACCTATTATAAAATTAGGTAATAATTCTTCGGTTCATTGTATCATTAACCTTTTCTTTTTTTAGTGCGAGGAACTTATTATGAATCCACTGATTTCTGCCGCTTCTGTTATTGCTGCTGGATTGGCTGTGGGGCTTGCTTCTATTGGGCCTGGGATTGGTCAAGGCACTGCTGCAGGTCAAGCTGTAGAAGGTATTGCGAGACAACCAGAAGCAGAGGGTAAAATACGAGGTACTTTATTGCTTAGTCTAGCTTTTATGGAAGCTTTAACAATTTATGGACTAGTTGTGGCATTAGCGCTTTTATTTGCAAATCCTTTTGTTTAATCCTAGCAATAGGAAAAAAAAGTCACTTAGATTTAGATTATCTATTCTTTTTGGTATTTTGAAAACTTTCAACTGTGTTTTTTTTCTTCGAATTATATCAACAATTTTTTCTTTTATTATATCAAGTTATTTGTATTTGTTGAACCTTTATGGAATAAAGGACTAATTTAAGGATGAGGGATTCGCAGATCGGCTCATCTGTACTTAGCTTAGTATATTAGAAACTTTTTTCCTATTTCTTTCTTTATTTAGGAAAAATCTCAAGGGATGAAAGATACTTCATTATTCAAATGAGTTAAGTTAATCTTAAATAAGATTAAGATATTCCCCCAAAAAAAGAAATTGATCAAAAAAGGATAAGTGAAGTGATAGAAAAAGAACCTTTTTCTTTGTTAGCCCTATCTATAAGAGGAGAACATATGAAAAATGTAACTGATTCTTTCGTTTTCTTAGGTCACTGGTCATTAGCCGGGACTTTCGGGTTTAATATTGATATTTTAGCAACAAATCTAATAAATCTAATTGTAGTGATTGGTATATTGATTTTTTTTGGAAAGGGAGTGTGTGCGAGTTGTTTATTTCGAGAAAAAGTTGGATTCATCCGGCTTCACTTCCTTTTATTTTTGGAAAAGGTTGTATGATCTCGACGAATTACTTCTGAATAAATTCAGAAATCATATGTAAGAACTATAGCATTTCGTTATTTATTGGTGAAATAACTTTGATTCTCTATCAAAACCAATCAAAATAATTTGAGATCTTTAACATGGTTAAAGCTAAACTGCTTGAAGTACAGGCAAAATGGTACTCTTTCTACGACTACGTTAGTATCCAAATGGTTTAAAAAGTATCCAAATGGTTTAAAAATGTATAGTTGAGAATTTTTTGATATAGAACACTCATATCGATAAAAAAATTTGAACCATTTACTGGAAAGAAAAGAGGTCAACACCTTGTTTTTTATCCAATGCCGAAATGAGGACCT